GATAAAAAGGCCAAGTTGTCATATACGTATTGAATTGACAGACCTATCTTTATATGAAGAAGATGAAGGATACGAAGGATATGAAGAATATCCTATATGCTTAAGAAAGCGGTTGGATAAAAAAAAATCCATCGATATGACATTTCATGATTCGCATATATAGTGAGGGATTATGGGACAAAAAATAAATCCACTTGGGTTTAGGCTTGGTACAACTCAAAGTCATCATTCTCTTTGGTTTGCACAACCAAAAAAATATTCGGAGGGTCTGCAAGAAGATCAAAAAATAAGAAAGTGTATCAAAAATTATGTACAAAAAAATATCAAAAAAATTTCTGGTGTTGAGGGAATTGCACGTATAGAAATTCAAAAACGAATCGACGTGATTCAGGTCATAATATGGCTGGGATTCCCACAATTATTAATAGAGGGGAAACCTAAAAAACTCGAAGAATTACAAAAGAATATACAAAAAGAACTTAATTGTGTGAACCAAAAGATCAACATTGATATTCCAAGAATCGGAAATCCTTACAGGCACCCTACTATTCTTGCCGAATTTATAGCCGAACAATTAAAAAATAGAGTTTCATTTCGAAAAGCAATGAAAAAGGCTATTGAATTAACAGAAGAGACAGATCCAAAGGGAATTCAAATAAAAATTCGAGGACGTCTTGGTGGAAAAGAGATGGCCCGCGTTGAATGGATTAGAGAAGGTAGGGTCCCTTTACAAACCATTCGAGCTAAAATTGATTATTGTTCCTATACAGTTCGAACTATTCATGGGGTTTTAGGTATAAAAATTTGGATCTTTGTCGACGAGGAATAGTAACCCTTATTTAATTTGTCTTTGCATTCTGTTTCTATCTAGCGATATAAAAAAATGAACAGGTGTTTCATTTAATCATACCAAAAAAGGAACAATTTTAGAATTTATAAGGTTGAATAAAAAAAAATGAAATTTCTAAGTTGATCTAATTATAATTGCTATGCTTAGTGTGTGACTCGTTAGTTTTTTAGGACAGGAGTAGGACGAAAAAAAAAGAGTTGACCCTTAATTATGTTATGATATTTATGATATAAAGTAATTACTATAAAACTAATAAACAATTCATCACTTTCCATTATCTGGATCGAAAGAAAGAGCCAAGATATGATAGATTGATCATATAAAAGTAGTACTGAAAAATGTTTTTTGCATAAAAAAAAAGAAAATTATGCAGATAAATGGAAGGGTGAGAGAAAAAGAGAAAACGAATATCAATGATATCTGATTCCAATATGTAAGGTTTATGAGTCGTCTCATAAAAGTTAAAAGCCAATGTAATAAAGCATCAATACCGATTGATCTATAATTAAATGAATCTGTTCAGAGAACAAAAAAATCAAGAGCCTCGATCCAATAAAAATTGAGAAAATTGAGTCAAGAACAAATTCTAGTAAATTCTATTAGAGTCTCCATTGTAGAATTAATACCTAACCATTAATAGAGAAGTGATGAGAACGACGGAACCTGGGAATACATAAGATTCTACTGAAAATAATCTTAATGATTTTTGGGCAGGATGGCGAAAGGAACCAAGAGACAATTTATTTTGAGGCATCAGGGATTAACTCTACAAACGAAATAAATATTGAACGAGTGAATATTCGCCCGCGAAGATTTTTGGTTTTGATATTAGTGAATTTGGGAATTTTAAGCAATCGGATATCATATTATTAATAAAAATTTTTATTCATAATAAAAAAATTCTAAGATTCTTAGAACATTCCAACAAAAAAGGCATTATCGAAAATTATCTTAAAAAAAGAGAATTCTCTCTAAATGTCGAATATCGATTGAATAGATGGTTATATAGAAATAGAAAAAATAGACAAGTTTATACTAAATACACGACGTTTTACTAAAACAAATACTTCCATATAATTGCTCACCAATTCCATGTATATTTTTGAAGCATTTCATTCGCGAGGAGCTGGATGAGAAGAAACTCTCATGTCCAGTTTTGGACTAGAGATGGAATTGAAAAACACCCATCAACTAGAACCCTAAAAGAACCAGATTCCGTAAACAACATAGAGGAAGGATGAAAGGAATATCTTACCGAGGTAATCGTATTTGTTTCGGTAGATATGCTCTGCAAGCACTCGAACCCACTTGGATTACATCTAGACAAATAGAAGCAGGACGCCGTGCAATGACAAGAAACGCCCGCCGTGGTGGAAAAATATGGGTACGTATATTTCCCGACAAACCCGTTACCCTAAAACCTACCGAAACGCGTATGGGTTCAGGAAAAGGATCTCCCGAATATTGGGTAGCTGTCGTTAAACCGGGCAGAATACTTTATGAAATGGGCGGGGTAGGAGAAAAAATAGCCAGAAAGGCTATTTCAATCGCAGCGTCCAAAATGCCTATACGAACTCAATTCATTTCGGGATAGAAAAGGAAACCAAAAGGAAAGAAGGCCCTTTGGAATGAAAAAATCGTTAGTTTATTTATTTTTTTTGAACAGCCAATATTTCTTTTTTTTCGTTTGCACTGAAATAACAGATTAAAAAATGATATGATTCAATCGCAAACCCGTTTGAATGTAGCAGATAATAGTGGAGCCCGAGAATTGATGTGCATACGAATCATAGGGACTAGTAATCGCCGATATGCTCGTATTGGCGACGTTATCGTCGCTGTTATCAAAGAAGCAATGCCAAATTCACCTTTAGAAAAATCTGAAGTGATCAGAGCTGTAATTGTACGTACTTGTAAAGAACTCAAACGCAACAATGGTATGAAAATACGATATGATGACAATGCTGCAGTTGTCATTAATAAGGAAGGAAATCCAAAGGGAACTCGAATTTTTGGTGCGATCGCCCAAGAGTTGAGACAGTTAAATTTCACTAAAATTGTTTCGTTAGCACCCGAAGTATTATAAGAATGAGTATTCAAAGATGAAATAAAACAGTTAAGACGAGATCATCATATAGTTATAGTAGTAAAAAAAAGAAATTAGGTGCAATTACGTAGTAGCTTGTATTTCACGTATATACCTTTCATATACCTTTAACCTTTTTAAAGAAGTTAATTAAAAAAAGAATATGTTGATTATATCAAATTTTAGTTTATCATGGGTAGGGATACTATTGCTGACATAATAACCTCTATACGAAACGTTGACATGACTAGAAAGGGACTCGTTCGAATAGCAGCTACGAACATCAGCGAAAACATTATTAACATACTTTTCCGCGAAGGTTTTATTGAAAATGTCCGGAAACACCAAAAAGGTAACAAAAAATTTCTTGTTTTAACCCTACGACATAGAAGGAATAGGAAAGGCTCATATCTAACTAATCTAAATTTAAAACGAATTAGCCGGCCCGGTCTAAGAATCTACTCGAATTATGAAAAAATTCCTAGAATTTTAGGCGGGATGGGGATTGTAATTCTTTCTACTTCTCGGGGTATAATGACAGACCGAGAGGCTCGACTCCAAAGAGTCGGTGGAGAACTCTTGTGTTATATATGGTAAGCCCTCGGATATTCAAATTGTACCCGACTCCCCCCCCATTGGGGTTGGGAAAAAAAAGATAAAGAGGAGATTTATAATAGAATCTCTTCAACATTAGTTGATACTTCACTGATACTTCAAAAAATGTTTGAAATGAAATATGAAAGAAGAAAAATGAATTCAAAAAGATTTAATTCCTGAATCACTTTTCAACGGGCTATTCTAAATGAATTTAGATTTAGGCAACGAAGATCCCCTTTTAGGTTATGTTTCGGGAAAGAGTCAACGTGTACACTAACAAGAGATAGAGCCAAAAAGGGAGTAAATCATTATGATTCGACCCGAGGGAGTCTACAAATTCGACTCCGAAATAAAGAGTCATATGATTAGGTAGTTTTTTCAACTTCAATACTGCTTTCCTAGGAATACTATTTACGATTTCAAAAATGAAAGAAACTTATTTTCTTCAACATGTATATTCAAAATTAAGGAATCAAAATATGAAAATAAGAGCCTCCGTTCGCAAAATTTGTGAAAAATGTCGACTGATACGTAGACGGGGACGGATTATAGTAATTTGCTCCAATCCAAGACATAAACAAAGACAAGGATAATCCTTCGAAATCATAAACTCTCTAAAGTATCCGGCATACAAATAAAAATAAAGGATTTCTGTTGACATAAAATGGATATATCCATAGACCTATGACTTCGATTTTTGAGATGCTAAAAAATGGCAAAACCTTTCCGAAGAATTGGTTCACGCCGGAATGGACGTATTAGGTCACGTAAGAATGCGCGTAAAGTACCAAAAGGGATTATTCATATTCAAGCGGGTTTCCGCAATACTATTGTGTCCATTACAGATGGACAGGGGCGGGTGATTTCGTGGTCTTCCGCGGGCACTTGTGGATTCAGAGGCCCAAGGCGAGGGACAGCGTTTGCTGCTCAAACAGCAGCAGGAGACGCTATTCGGACAGTAGTAGATCAAGGTATGCGCCGAGCGAAAGTGATGATAAAGGGGCCTGGGCTCGGAAGAGACGCGGCCTTAAGGGCTATTCGTAGAAGTGGTATACGATTAAGCTTTGTTCGGGATATAACCCCTATGCCACATAATGGTTGCAGGCCCCCTAAAAAAAGACGTATATAACAATAAACATTGAAGAGATTTCAAGAGAAAAAAATTCAATGATCTGATCAAAAAATAATAATATTTTTTTATGGTTCAAGAAAAAGTAACAATATCTAATAGGACACTCCAGTGGAAGTGTGTTGAATCAAGAACCGACAGTAAGCGTCTTTTTTATGGCCGTTTTTTTCTGGCTCCACTTAGGAAAGGTCAAGCTGATACAATAGGCATTGCGATGCGAAGAGCTTTGCTTGGAGAAATCGAAGGAACATGCATCACACGTGCAAAATCTGAGAAAATACCACACGAATTATCTACTCTAGCAGGTATTCAAGAATCGGTGCACGAAATTTTAATGA